TTAATGGGAAATGCTTCCAATAAATCCAACGAGTAATTAATAATCCTGTTATACAGAAAAAAGTAATTATCATTCCTTTTTCGAATGAATTATATAGTCCTACTATTTCATTGACTAATAAAGTTATCAAATGGAGTGTAATTACAACGGAAACTGTTGAAAAGGAAATATGAGTTAAAATATGCTCTAAAGTAGAAAAGATCATAAAAAATGAATATATATATAAAAAGAAATCCCTCAATTACAAATTATGAAATGGAAATCAGAAATTAATTTAATTTCATTATAGGACTATTGAATTCTTTTGAGAATTTGTAAGATGCCGTGCCGCCACTCGGACTCGAACCGAGATGCTCTTGCACTGCTTCCTAAGAGCAGCGTGTCTACCAATTTCACCATAGCGGCTTGTTTAAAATAATAATAGCCTGTTTTTAGTTAATCGTCGAGATTGAAGGGGTTAATTCAATCTAATATTTATTTTTTATTTTAGTAATTTTAGTAATTAGAAAATAGTCAAATTAATGAATAAAAAAGAATTCACAAATCAAAATTGAAACATTTTGTTTTCATACTAATAATATTATTATATACTACTTATTTCAAGTTAATTTTATGGTATCACTTTCATTTTTCAATGGATTTTTGTGTAGTTTTTGTTTTCTTGAAATGTAATGCTTGTAACTAGAACATTCTCTATCTCATCTCGAGATAGACCTCAATAAAGTTCTTTCTCATTTTTAGTTCATTTTTAGTATTAAAAAAAGAAAATTTTTTAGCTTATTTCAAAAATAACAAAAAAATAGATTGATGTTGTCAATAAAGAAAAAAAAAAAAAAGAATATTTTTTGACTCACAATTTCAACACCGCATCGAAGGGCTTTTTTTATGTAAATGCATAGTTTTATATCCAATCGGTAGGATTTTTATTGTGTCTATAAGTTATCTTAAGTTTCAACAAACCATTAATAATTGAACCGCATATGTAATAAAAAAAAAAATGGGATCTCTATTGAAATGTATTTCCAAAGCAAAAAAGAAAATTCTTCGCATATAATATTGAATTCAATATTATAGAATACTAAATCGAATAAAGAAAGGGCCTTTTGCATGGATTTGAAACGGGCGAATATACAGCAATTCCGAGAAATAATGATTGCGAGAGTTAAAGGTTTAAACTAAATATTTTCTATTTGCCTTTTTACAGATATCAAATTTATAGATATGCCAAAGTTTTAGTATCTATTTATAGATACTAAAACTTTGGCATATTTTGTTGTGACAAAACAAAATATACTAAAAAAGAAAGGGGATGAAATCCTCTCTCTATATCTATCTATATATTTTCAAATTCAAACAAAAAAGCACTTTTTTTATGGTCAACATAACAGAATAGTTCTTATTGTACATAATAAGAAAATAAAAATAAAGTTCCAATCAAAATGAATTTAATGAATGCAAAGCATTAGTTCCATATTTCAATTGCAATATTTTCTTTTCTAGATTTTAGATTCAAAATAAATTCATTTTTAATTTGTTATACCATTTTTGTGAGTTAGGCCGATTTCTATTATTCCAAGGTTTAATTACTTATTTTTCGTACAAAAAAACTTTTCGAATTCCCGGTAGAAAGAGATTTTCCTAACGAAAGAGCTTTTAACGCTGCCCAATATCCTTTTTTTTTCCAATTATTTTTACGAATACGCGTTTTAGAAAAAGAGGTACGTTTTTTTGGAACTGCCATTTCAAATAAAATTGAATTGATTACTCATTGTTATAGTTGGATGTGAAAGACATCTATTAGTCAAACGAATCTTTGTTTCCTATTCATTATCTATGAATTTAGTTTCCACACGATATCTTCTTCATTAAACTTTTAACAAAATAGAAAAACAAAATCTAATTATAAATATATGAAATATTTTTCTACTAAAGTCACTTCTCGTATTAGATTAGGAGAAACAAAATATTCTATATTCTATAGGAATATAATAAAAAAAAAAAAATTCGTACGAAATTGATTAATATTAATAAAAATAATATTTTCATAATGAATCAAAATTTCGACTTATACTTATATCTTTATCTATTTTTTCTGTGTTGCATTTAATTTATATGTACGTAATAAATCACATCGAAGAGTTTAAAAACTCAACTCTTAGTTAATCTTAATTGAAAAACTTGAATTTTTTTTTTCCACTAAAAACCCATAAATTTTCAATTAATTTGCTATTTGCTTATTAGTCATTTTTTTTTATTTAACATTCTATGTTATGTAAAATAGAAAGTAAAGTAATAGATATCCTTTTCTATAAAAAATCTATAACTATACAAAATAGAATATTTATATATATATATGTTTTTGTTTGGAATAGAAGACAATCAAATAAAAAATTTTTGCGTAAAACTAGTTAATAATTCTGAATAAACTAATAAAAAAAAAAACTAATTAAAATAACTAGTTCCTCTTTTTTTGTATCATTCTTAATTTTATTAGAATTTTATTAGATCTTTATATGATTCATAGTATTTTTTGAGTCTAAATTTTTCTCTTTTATTCTATATATATGTATTATAAATAACTTAAATGAAAGTAGAATTTTTAATGAATAGAATTTTTAATGAAAGTAGACTTTTTAGTTATTTTCTCTTCCTACTTCATAGGCTTCAATAGTTTACATTTAGTTACTACCTAAATAAGTATTCACTTTCACTAACAAATTGATTATTTGACCAATTATAACTTCTATAACTTCTTGATTTGAATATTCAAATCAAAAATGTTAAATAATTTAATATATGTTTAAATAGTAAGAAATTTAAAAATTCTATTTAAGTTATTATTATTATTTAAATATCGTGATTTTTTTATTGACTTCTTTCAAAAGAGGCAAGAACCGGTGAATTGTAAACCAAAACAAAAAATGAAATTAATTAAAAATTTTCTATTCTATTATGGAACATATATACCAATATGCATGGATCATACCCTTTATTCCACTTCCAGTTCCTTTGTTAATAGGAGTGGGACTTCTCTTTTTTCCGACGGCAACAAAAAATCTTCGACGCATATGGGCTTTTTCTAGTATTTCGCTCTTAAGTATAGTTCTTCTTTTTTCTATGAGGCTGTCTATTCAACAAATAAATAGCAATTTGATTTATCAATATGTATGGTCTTGGACTATTAATAATGATTTTTCTTTAGAATTCGGTTATTTGATTGATCCACTTACTTCTATTATGTCAATGTTAATCACTACTGTTGCAATTCTGGTTCTTATTTATAGTGATAATTATATGTCTCATGATCAGGGATATTTGAGATTTTTTGCTTATATGAGTTTTTTCAATACTTCCATGTTGGGATTAGTTACTAGTTCAAATTTGATACAAATTTATATTTTTTGGGAATTAGTTGGAATGTGCTCGTATCTATTAATAGGTTTTTGGTTCACACGACCTATTGCTGCAAATGCGTGTCAAAAAGCGTTTGTGACTAATCGTGTAGGGGATTTTGGGTTATTATTAGGAATTTTAGGTCTTTATTGGATAACAGGCAGTTTCGAGTTTGGGGATTTGTTTGAAATATTCAATAACTTAATTAATAAGAATGAGATCCATTTTTTATTTTGTATTTTATGTACTTTGTTCTTATTTGCTGGTCCAGTTGCTAAATCCGCTCAATTTCCTCTTCATGTATGGTTACCTGATGCGATGGAGGGGCCTACTCCTATTTCAGCTCTCATACATGCAGCTACCATGGTAGCTGCGGGGATTTTTCTAGTTGCTCGACTTCTTCCTCTTTTCATAGTTATACCTTATATAATGAATGTAATATCGTTTATAGGCATAATAACAGTACTATTAGGAGCTACTTTAGCTCTTGCTCAAAAAGATATTAAGAGAAGTTTAGCTTATTCGACAATGTCTCAATTGGGCTATATGATGTTAGCTCTAGGTATGGGTTCTTACCGAGCTGCTTTATTTCATTTGATTACTCATGCTTATTCAAAAGCATTATTGTTTTTGGGATCCGGATCCATTATTCATTCAATGGAAGCTATTGTTGGATATTCCCCAGATAAAAGTCAGAATATGGTTCTTATGGGAGGGTTAACAAGACATGTGCCAATTACAAGAACTTCTTTTTTAATTGGTACACTTTCTCTTTGTGGTATTCCGCCTCTTGCTTGTTTTTGGTCCAAAGATGAAATTCTTAATGATAGTTGGGCGTACTCGCCGATTTTCGCAATAATAGCTTATTTTACAGCCGGATTAACCGCATTTTATATGTTTCGCATTTATTTACTTACTTTTGAGGGTCATTTAAACATTTATTGTAAAAATTACAGTGGAAAAAAAAGTAGTTCCTTCTATTCAATATCTCTATGGGGTAAAGAAGGACTCCAAACGCTTAATAAAAATTTTGGTTTATTAACCTTATTACTAATGAATAATAATAATAAGGAAAGGGCTTCTTTTTTTTCAAAAATGAAAAAACCACATCAAATTGATGGAAATTTAAAAAAAATGATACAATCTTTTATTACTATTACTGATTTTGACAATAAGACTATTTCTTCATATCCTCATGAATCGGACAATACTATGTTATTTCCTCTGATTGTATTAATTCTGTTTACTTTCTTCATTGGATTCATAGGAATTCCGGTCAATCAAGAAGGAATGGATTTGGATATATTAACTAAATGGTTAACTCCATCTATAAATCTTTTACATGCAAATTTGCATAATTCTCTAGATTGGTATGAATTTGTGATAAATGCAATTTTTTCTGTTAGTATAGCTTTGGGGGGAATATTTATAGCCTTCTTTTTATATAAACCTGTTTATTCATCATTAATAAATTTTGACTTAATTAATTCATTTGATAAACGAGGTTCAAAGAGAATTCTTTGGGACAAAATGATAAATATTATATATAATTGGTCTTCCAATCGCGGTTATATAGATTCTTTTTACGCAACATACTTAATTAGGGG